TTGATTAGTAGGAGGAGAATTTTATGGTCATAAAGGAGAACAAAACAGAAGTATACGCTTTAGGTCAACATATCTCTATGTCTGTTCACAAAGCGAGAAGGGTCATTGACCAAATTCGTGGACGTTCTTACGAAGAAACACTTATGATATTAGAACTAATGCCTTATCGAGCATGTTATCCCATTTTTAAAGTAGTTTATTCGGCAGCAGCAAATGCTAGTTCCCTTCTTGGTTCTAACGAAGCAGATTTAGTCATTAGTAAAGCTGAAGTCAACGAGGGTACTACTATGAAGCGACTAAAACTTCGAGCGCGAGGACGTAGTTACCGGATAAAAAAACCGACCTGCCATATAAGGATTGTAATGAAAGATATCTCCATAAGTGAATATGAAGAGACATTCTGGTTCAAGCCAGAGAAAGTTTTTGAAACAGACTCTATGCAAGAGTTAAAAAAAACGAAAGGGAAAAATCAGTATAGAACTAGAGAAGAGCACGATATGTATAATAATGGGGGAGCATGGGACAAAAAATAAATCCACTTGGTTTCAGACTTGGTACAACCCAAAGTCATTATTCCCTTTGGTTTGCACAACCAAAAAAGTATTCAGAAAATTTACAAGAAGATGCAAAAATCAGAGATTATATCAAGAATTATATACAAAAAAAGATGAAAATCTACTCCGTTGTCGAAGGAATTACACGTATAGAGATTCAAAAACAAATCGATGTAATCAAAATTAAAATCTATACAGCATCCCAAAAATTATTTAACGAAAAGCGACCGCGAGAAATCGAAGAATTACAGAAAAATTTACAAAAAAAATTTTTTTGTGTGAACCGAAAATTTAACCTTGCTATCATAAGAATTGCAAAGCCTTATAGAAATCCTACTATTCTTGCAGAATTTATCGCCGACCAATTAAAGAAGAGAGTTTCATTTCGAAAAGCAATGAAAAAAGCAATTGAATTAAGTGAACAAGCAAATACAAAAGGAATTCGAGTACAAATTGCAGGACGTATTGACGGAAAAGAAATTGCGCGGGTTGAATGGATCCGAGAAGGTAGAGTTCCCCTACAAACCATTCAAGCGAAAATCGATTATTGTTCCTATCCAGTTCGAACTATTTCTGGGATATTAGGCATTAAAATTTGGATATTTATTGATGGAGAATAAGAAACTTTGACTGGACCTTCCCTTCTAGTTGCTAATACTAAAAAACGAGAAAGCCATTTCTTCTTTTTCTGTTCAATCCAAAACCAAAAAATTTTTTTCGTAATTCTTCATAATTCTTTCTATCGGGTTGAATAAAAATTCAATTGAATGCTTGATATAATTGCTATGCTTAGTGTGTGACTCGTTGGTTTTTTCGGGTTAGTAAAAAAAAAGCCACTGATAGTCGAAACTAATAACTCTAGAAAAATACCCAATTCATCACTTCGCATTATCTGGATCCAAAGAACCGGTCAAGATATGACAGATCAGTCATATCCTTGTAGCAACTGAAACCTTTTTGCCTAAATAAAAACAAAAAATCAGATTCTAAGTTGTGAATCAAAATAGAGAAAAGAAAATAAGGGTGTGGATAAATGGAAGGATGAGAGAAAGAAAGAAAACGACGATTGATGCTATCTAATTCCAATATGGAATATGTAAGGTCTATGAGCCGTCTCATAAAAAGGGCAATGTAAGAAAGCATTAAGACAGATTCATCCATACTAAAATGAATCCGTCCAGAGAACAAAAAAATCAAGAGCTTCGAGTCAATAAAGACTAAGAAGATTGACTCACGCACAACTTTCATTGCGCTCCATTGCAGAATTCAGACCTAAACATTAAGTAAGAAGCGATGAGAACGACGGAACCTGTGGATCTCAAAAATTCGATTGAACACGAATTCTAATGATTCATTGATCTGGATGGCGGAACGGACCCAAGACCAATTCATCTATTCGAAAAAGTTAGAAATTATGGCTACAACCGAAATCGAAATTGAATTCAAAGAGTCAACATTCGCCCGCGAAACCTTTCGTTTCTTGAATTACTAAATTTGGGTCAATTAAAGATGCTAAGGCGGTTAAATTCAAGGAGAAAACAAAAGAAAGATTCATTTTAAGATTCTCAAAACCAATAAAATTATATATATATCTATATTTCATAAAAATAGTTCTTTTAGGTCTTTCACTATACGACAGAAAGAAGATACAAATTACTACCAGATTTGAGATCGATTCGCTGAACTCCATACTTCGATATATTAGTTATACTTATGAAATCGATGGATATCGTATGAACTCCAAGTCTATCTTAATTCAAATTCTATTCTATCTAAATTTCCTTCAAATTCCCTATTTTTGAATCTTTTTATTCGCGAGGAGCCGGATGAGAAGAAACTCTCACGTCCGATTCTGGAGTAGAGATGGAATTCAAACCCAACCATCAACTATAACCCCAAAAGAACCAGATTCCGTAAACAACATAGAGGAAGAATGAAGGGAATTTCTTATCGAGGTAATTATATTTGTTTCGGTAAATATGCTCTTCAGGCACTTGAACCTGCTTGGATCACATCTAGACAAATAGAAGCAGGTCGACGGGCAATGACACGAAATGCACGCCGCGGTGGAAAGATATGGGTCCGTATATTTCCAGACAAACCGGTTACAGTCAGAGCCGCAGAAACACGTATGGGTTCGGGTAAAGGATCGCCTGAATATTGGGTAGCTGTTGTTAAACCCGGTCGAATACTTTATGAAATCGGTGGCGTAACAGAAAATATAGCTAGAAGGGCTATTTCAATAGCAGCGTCCAAAATGCCTATACGAACTCAATTCATTCTTTCGGGATAAAATTTGGAAATGTAAAAGAAAAAGGCAAAAGCAAAAAAAATCGCTTTTGGGGATACAAACGAATCGAAGGTGCAGGTTTGGTTTTTTGGACAAACAATATTTCTTTTTTTCTTCGCCCTTTACTTTGCCTAAAAAAAATAATCAAAAAAATGATATGATTCAACCTCAGACCTATTTGAATGTAGCGGATAACAGCGGGGCTCGCAAATTGATGTGTATTCGAATCATAGGAGCTAGCAATCGTCGATATGCTCATATTGGTGACGTTATTGTTGCTGTGATCAAAGAAGCAGTTCCGCAAATGTCGCTAGAAAGATCAGAAGTGGTCAGAGCTGTAATTGTACGTACTTGTAAAGAACTCAAACGCGACGACGGTATGATAATACGATATGATGACAATGCCGCAGTTGTCATTGATCAAGAAGGCAATCCAAAAGGCACTCGAGTTTTTGGTGCGATTGCAGAGGAATTGAGACAGTTCAATTTTACCAAAATAGTTTCATTAGCTCCCGAAGTATTATAAAACGAGACCCTAATCTAGTTCCATGATAATATCATTCCAGAAAGAATATAGTTATGTTTAGGGTAGTTATTTGAAAGAAATCAATTAAGATTCAGTTAGTAGATTGTGTCTCACGCATATACCTTGAAAAATACATAGTCATAACCAAAGAAAAAACAAGAAAAACATGTTGATTATATCAAAATTGGGAGGGACCAATACTTTAATTCATTATGGCTAAGGATACTATTGCTGACATACTAACCTCGATACGAAATGCTGAGATGAATACAAAAAGAGTGGTTCGAATAGCATTTACGAATCTCAGCGAAAGTCTTGTTAAAATACTTTTACGCGAGGGTTTTATCGAAAACGTGAGAAAACATCAAGAAAACAACAAATCTTTTTTGGTTTTAACCCTACGTTATAGAAGGAATCGGGACGAGCCTTATAGAAATCGAAAAGTTTTAAATTTAAAACGCATCAGTCGACCCGGTCTACGAATCTATTCTAACTATCAACGAATTCCTAGAATTTTAGGCGGGATGGGGATTGTAATTCTTTCTACTTCTCGAGGTCTAATGACAGACCGAGAGGCTCGATTAGAAAGAATAGGTGGAGAATGTTTGTGTTATATATGGTAATACTTCTAATATCCAAATGAAATTCGCAACTTTCTATTTGTGACAAAGAAAGGGGACAGGTTGTCTAATATCGTATCTCATCTACGACCTCATCTTTAAAAACGACATCTATGGTTTTAGATCGTCCAGAATTAAAGAAGTTGCTCGAGAATAAAAGAGGTTTTCGTTTAACTGAAAAACAGAAATCGATTCCGGAAAGTTTAATTAAAGAATCCGTTCTCAACGACATCTTTGGGGTTCATTTAGATAATAATGATCTAATTCTCGGTTATATTTCGGGAAAGCTACCACTTAGGTTTATTATAATACAACGAGTCTTCAATTAGTCGAATTTTTGACTTTGCGAAAAATAAGAATCAAAAATTTCGGTATTTTTTTCAACTTCAACATTTTCAACATTCATTCAATATGATTCGAAATAGAAAATTTCAAGAAACTTATTTTCTTCCAAGACGTAGATTCAGAATTAAGGTGAAAAGTCGGCAAATATGAAAATAAGAGCCTCTGTTCGTAAAATTTGTGAAAAATGTCGATTAATACGCCGTCAGGGCCGAATTCGAGTAATTTGTTCCAACCTAAGGCATAAACAAAGACAAGGATAATCAACCTCGGGAAAGGCCCGATATTCAAAAATGGATAGATCCATAGATCTCTGACTCATATTTATGAGATGCTAAAATATGGCAAAAGCGAGACTGAAATTGGTTTCACGTAGGACCCGACGTCTACGTAAGAATACGCGTAGAATACCAAAAGGGGTTATTCATGTTCAAGCAGGTTTTAATAATACCATTGTGACTGTTACAGATGTACGAGGTCAAGTGGTTTCTTCGTCCTCTGCCGGTAATTGTGGGTTCCGGGGTACACGAAAAGCGTCGCCATTTGCTGCTGAAACCACAGCAGTAACCGCTATTAGTACAGTAGTGATGCAACGTGCAGAAGTCTTGATAAAAGGTGCCGGTCTCGGGAGAGACGCAGCATTACGAGCTATTACCAAAAGTGGTATA